AGTAAGACAAATAATGCCTACATAGAATTATTTGTTTCCCGCATTTCTAGTTCGTTGCTTACTTATGCTAATATTAATATCTATCCCAATTTTATTCTATTTCAATGTAATAAAATGCATACATTTTATTACATTGAAATCTAGCATAGTCCTTCAATTTGGCTAAAAAAAACAAAGAAAGGGGCGGCAAAGTCATAAAGTCAAATAAAATAGTCTTCGTCAAACAAAAATATACCTATTATGACTAGGAATGTGGTACAGGGGATTCCCCAAGCTCGTCGAAAAAGAGCAGGTAAATGTAGATAAAAGGTTTTTCAGAATTGATTTTTTTTTATCATACATAATTGACAACTAAAATTTTGTTCTTTTTATGAACCCCATGTCGATAAATTCGCGAGCCTAGAAATTCATTTCGGCCAATTGAACCTTCTCGAACTGTTTCTTTTTAAGAACCAAAAAGATTTGTGCCAAAATAACAGATGCCAAGAAGACCAAAAGACCTTGGACACGTAATGGGTCTTGAAGTACTATTTCTGCATCTCCCTGACCAAATCCTCCCACATTAGGATTACTCGTTAATGGTTGATCAAATTTGATGGATTCACCCTCTGAAACAAGAACTTCCGGTCCTGGAGGGATAATATCAACCACTTGACGTCCATCCGACGGATCCGTTATGGTTATTTCATACCCCCCTTTTTCTTTTCGTATGATTTTACTTATTATACCTGCTCCTGTAGCATTATAAACTGTATTGTTACTCTTGCTTCCGTCGGGATAAACCTGACCCCTTCCCCTATTCCCCCCTACGTATATAGGATATTTTAAGAAGTGAACATCTTTCTTAGTGGCGGGGTCGGGGGAAAGAATAGGAAAGGTGATTTCACTGTATTTCTGACCAGGGACAGGCCCTATCACAAGAATATTGTTTTTATTAGGGCGATAGTTCTGAAAAGACAAATTGCCTATCTTTTCTTTCATCTCGGGAGAAATACGATTGGAAGGAGCTACTTCAAACCCCTCCGGTAAAATAAGAACAGCCCCCACGTTCAAACCGCCTTTCTTACCATTAGCAAGAACTTGTTTCACTTGCTTATCATAAGGAATTCGAACAACTGCTTCAAATACAGTATCAGGAAGGACCGCTTGTGGAACCTCAATATCCACGGGCTTATTAGCTAAATGGCAATTGGCACATACAATACGCCCAGTTGCTTCTCGTGGATTTTCATAACCCTGCTGCGCAAAAATGGGATATGCACTTGAAATGGATGTCCGAGTGATGATATATATCATGAGCGATACAGAAATGGATCGCGTAATATGTTCCTTTACCCAAGAAAAAGTATTTCTAGTTTGCATGGTCTAATCATTGATTCGAAAATTTCTACAATAAGTTGGGTAGGTCGCTAGTATAGTTCCCTATCCACGATTCTGCTATTTATTGGAATCATTTGACTAGAATACTCTAAAATCCCCCGGATAGAACATTTTTAATACTTATGTAGAACTAAACATAAAAAGTAAGAAACATTCTAATTGGATTGGATTAATACCTTTATCAATCATTCATTGAATGATAAATAACGACAAGTGACGGAGATACACGATTTAAATAACGAAAAATCCAATATTTTAAAATAGTATCGAGAATAACTGGAAAAGTGGAAACAAGACCAGATATAATTTGATCATTATGACCAAATCCAAAATCTTTGTAGATAGAACCAATCATTAGTTCCCAACCGTGGGGTGAATGAAATCCAATACATAAATCGGTTAATAAAAGAATCAAAAAAGCTTTTACTGTATCACTTAAGTTATATAGGAATTCCTGAGCCCAAGAATTAAGAATAACAAGTTCTTCATTACCTAAAATAGAATAACCGCTTAGAATAACAAAACAGATTATATTTGTCGAGAAGTGCAAAATCTTATGGATACGATCCTCATTGTATATCTTGATTAATTGGATCGTTTCCTTGTGGATTTCTATAGGAAGCTTTTGTAGATGTGTCTCTGAGTATTCCTTGATCATTTCTTCCAACAAGAGGATTTCCTCTAATTCGATGAACTTTTCTAGAATACTTTTTTCTTGAATATCATTCAAAAAAATTTCGGATTGCCCGGTATTCGACCAACTAGTAACCCAAGATTCCATACTTTTCGTAAATGATAGAGAAATCCACCATGGCAGAAATACTATAGATCCAAGATACAAAAGAGGAGTGAATGCTTTCTTTTTTGCCATTTTGTGCCTTGAATTTTTAATTAACCCGCTGCATTTGTCGACTGTATGTGATCGAATATTTCTTTCAAACATGAGTTCTAGACAAGGTATGACTTTGTGATTTTGTTTGAATCTAGAAAGAATACAGAAATAGACTAAGACTCTATTTCGAATTCGACTGAAGAAATAATACAAAATCATGTTTCCAGATATCTCAATTCATCAAATTTCAAACAAGTGCCTCCTTTCAAGGAATGACCAAAAGAAGTCCTTTAAGGAATGAATATTATTGAGATTTTGAGACGAAAGAACTCCCCCTCTATCAAAATATCCAATATTTCGAAAAAAATTCCAACGATTCCCCATAGTCAAGAATAGAATAATTGAAAGAAAGGTATTTTAATGATCAAAAAAATGAGCGGCAAAACAAGACAGAAATGAGCCAGTTATCATTATTAAGAAAACCCGCTATTTATTTTATTGGGTAGTTTATTGGGTAGTAAAGAACACAAACGAAAGTATAAAAAAAGGATCGATTGACAAAAAGAAAAGAATTTACAAGACAAGATATGATTTATCTACATCTAAAGTATCACTTAGTTATAGAAAAAACAGGATTCTTGCATTTTTTCCTCCTGCTGAAGAAAGCATTCGTTCTTCAGCCCAGAACCCCTTTCTCAAAAGACTTCAATCGGTACGCGCAGGAAATAGGCCAATTCCGCGGCTTTTTGTTCAATTTCTCGTGGAGTCAAATTCTCATCAGTACGGGTCAACGGAATAGCCCCTCGGCCTCTGATGTCCAGATAAAGGACACGACGAGTATAAACGCCCTCTTTAACTTCTATTCGAACGGATTGAATATCTTTTATACGGAATCGGAGGAATATGCGACGATTTTTTCCAGGAAATCCCCAACGAAAAATACACACCATTCCTTCCTTTCTATCGAATCGATCATAACCACTACCTACATTCCAGGAAATTGTGCACCACAAATAGGAACTAATAAAGAGACCCGCGATCCCGTAGAAAGACATCACGATCCCTTGTGGAAAAAAAATGATTTGCTGAGACGGAACAAAAGAGATCAAATTTCTACCAAGATAACAGGAAGTTCCAACCAATAAGAATCCTAATGAACCTAAAAAAACGATAAGAGCCCAGCAAAAATTACTGAGTTTTCGAGACCCCGCTATAAGTTCTATCCATATATGTTCTGATCGCCAACTCATACTTGATCCGATTGCATTTTATTGGAATTGAAAGAATACCCCAAATGGTTTTGACTTTTCTTTTTTGTTTCCGACTGAATTCCCATCAAACTAATGCTAGTTTGATGGGAACCTTTAGGAGTAATTCATCAAATTGGTTAGATCTAAAATAATAACATACCCTTTATATGATCTCAATATACACATTGATATACATACAGATCCGCCAACTTTACATTTTAATTAAGCATCCAGTGATCCTGATCTATTTGAAACTAGCTAGAATTCAGTTACCCATAGATCATTTTATGCAGGCATAAGAGCTTTCCTTTATGTTCGGCGGAAATCACACGTTCTAACGTATTTCCCAAAATAAATATCTGTGTTATCCTACAAGTTTAAGTTTCAAAAAAAAAACGGATGAGATTGGGTCCCCTTAGATCTAAACAATCTTGTTTTTTTGAACATGAAGAAATAAAGAAGCCATCGCAATTGCCGGAAATACTAGGCCTACTAAAGGCACAAAAATAGAGGGAAAATGAAAAGTTATCATAAAATGGGTACCTCGATTTACTATTTGTACCTGTTCTTATTTTTTTAATATCGTATGTTTTATTTATACTAATTATAATTCATAATTGTAATTATTATTAATTCATAGTTCGTATTAATTCAATTTGCAAATTCTTATCTTATTAGAGATATAAGTATCTAAGTGAGTATAGAGAATAAGTCCAAAGAATGTAGAACTAAATAAGTGGACTTAGTCATCTATCTACACGAAAGATACATATGATAATCCATTTTATTATTTTTCTTCATTTCTTTGTGTTTTGTTCTTGTCTTTGAATTTAATAAAGAAAGATACAAACCTAATATATCTATTTTTCTATATTTGAATTGAATTTGATTATATACAATTCGTTTTATTTGCCTAATTTCACGAAAGGAAGAACTCGTATTTTTATCTTGTTGATAGAGACTTCTTAATTAGTAATCGAGAATCTAGCTAAAAAAAAGAGTTATCCGCAACTTTTGAGTCTTTCTACAATTAGATCTTAGGTTAACAAAGAAAACTCTCCCCTTAGGTACTTTGACTCCGATAAGCTAACTACTTCTTTGCTCTAAATAAAATAATGAAATTTAGTGCGCTCTACTTGATTGAATTGGAATTCAAAGGAAAGAAGGCGTGGAGTTTAAATAACTCGCCCAGAACGCTTTTTAAAAGATTACGTGGGACGATCAGGTCGAACAAGCCTTTTTGGAATAAATATTCAGCCGCCTGTGAACCCTCGGGTACTGTTTTATTCAATGTTTGTTCAATTACTCTTTTACCCGCAAACGCAATGTAGGAATTTGGTTCGGCAATAATAATATCTCCCAACATACCAAAACTAGCTGTTACCCCACCAGTAGTAGGAGATGTAAAGATTGATACATACAATAACTTTTTATTTAATTGATAATCATATAAGGCAGACGATATTTTAGCCATTTGCATCAAGCTCACACTTCCCTCTTGCATGCGCGCCCCCCCCGAAGCGCACACTATAATAAGA